ACCTTGGCACAGATCGAAACTACGACTCTCTGATAGAGATCGAAAGCAACAAGATGATTTTGATTCTTGTTTTTTAACAGTTTTAGGAAAGGAAACAGAATATCCGTTTGGTCCTCCTCGAAAAACACCTTCCTTTTTTGAACCCATTTTTAAAGATATAGACTATAAAGTCGAAATAAGAAAATTGAATTTTAGAGTTCGAAGAGTTTTTAAAAAAATAAAAAAAAAACAATCAAAAGCAGTTTTATTTGTAAAACAAAAAATAAAAGAACTTTTAAAAGAAAATAAAATTCCATTATTTATACCGACAGAAATATATGAATCAAGTGAAACTCAAACAGAAAAGGATTCTATAATCAGCACTCAGCTAATTCATGAATCACTTACTCAAAATCGATCTACAGGTTGGACAAATTATTCACAGGCCGAAGAAGAAATGAAACATAGAATTGATAGAAGAAATACAATCAGAAATCAAATAGAAATAATAAAAAAAAAAAAAAAAGTAACGCCGGGAATAAAAAAAAATAATAATGGAGAATCACCCCCAAAAATTTGGAAAATATTAAAAAGAAAAAATATTGAATTAATAGTTAAATTTTTCATTGAAAAAATATACATAGATATCTTTCTATGTATCATTAATATACGCAGAATCACTCTACAAATTTGTATGGAATCAACCAAAAAAATTCTTGATAAATACATTGACAATAATGAAATAAATCAAGATCAAGAAAGGATTAATAAAACAAAAAAAAATCAAATTGACTTCATTTCGCCTATGACTATAAAAAAGGCTTTTGATAATCTTAGAAATAGTAAGCGGAAGTCACATATTTTTTTTAATTTATCTTACTTGTCACAAAAATATGTATTTTTTAAATTATCACAAACCCAAGTTATTAACTTCAATAAGTTAAGATCTCTTCTTCAATATAATGGACCTTCTTTTTTTCTTAAGAATGAAATAAAAGATCTTTTTGGAAGACAAGGAATATTTGATTCCGAAGTAAGACATAAGGAACTTCCAAATAATGGAATGAATCCATGGAAAAACTGGTTAAGAGGTCATTATCAATACGATTTATCGCAGATTACATGGTCTAGATTAATCCCACAAAAATGGAGAAATGGACTAAATCAATGCCATACGTCTCAAAATAAGGATTTAAATAAATGGTATTCCTATGAAAAAGACCAATTATTTGATTCAAAAAAAAAACAAAATTCGAAAGTATATTTATTACCAAATAAAGAGGAAAATTTTCAAAAAAACTATAGATATGATCTTTTATCATATAAATATATTCATTCTGAAACTAAGAAGAAGGCCTCTATTTATAGATCATCATTAGAAACAAATAAGAATCAAGAAAATTCCAACAGAAATAACGAAAAAATTTTTAGCATACTCAATCCTATCAAGAATTATCTAGGAAAAAGTGATATTATATATACGGAAAAAAATACAGATAGAAAATATTTGGGTTGGAAATTTAGTACAAATATTGAGGTTGAACCTAAAAAGGACCAAATCAGGGATAAACTTAATAATAAAGGTAATGGTCTTTTTTATCTTCCAATTGATTCAAATTCTGAAATTAATTACAATAAGGTCTTTTTTGATTGGATGGGAATGTCTTTTGATTGGATGGGAATGAATGAAAAATTCTTAATCTTAAATCGCCTCATGTCGAATCCGAAAGTTTTTTTCTTTCCAGAGTTTGTGATACTTTATCATAAATATAAAGAGAAACCTTGGTTTATCCCAAGGAACTTACTTCTTTTTAATTTGAATATAAATCCAAATTTTATTGAAAATCAAAATATCGAGGGAAAACAAGAGGAGGATGAGGTTTTTTTAAATTTTAGTCCATCAAATTCAAAACAATATTTTGAATTAAAGAATCAAAACAATATTGAAGAATATTTTTTAGAATCCATTGAAAAACTAAAAATATTCCTTAAAGGAGATTTTCCTTTGCAATTAAGATGGACTGGACGTTTGAATCAATTGAATCAAAAAATGCTGAATAATATCCAGATATATGGTCTGCTGGTTAGCCTCATAAATGTAAGAAAAATTACTATATCCTATATTCAAAGGAAAGAAATGAATCTGGATATAATGAGGAGGCGTTTAAATCTTACACAATTAACGAAAAAGGGAATATTAATTATGGAACCTGCCCGTCTATCTGTAAAAAATGACGGACAGTTTTTTATGTATCAAATCATAGGTATTTCCTTGGTTCATAAAAGTAAGCACCAAAGTAATCAAAGATACCGAAACCCCAAAAATGTTGCTAAGAATACTTTTGATGAATCCATTTCAAGACATAAAATAAAAACTCTAAATAGAGACAAAAATAATTTTGATTTGCTTGTTCCTGAAAAAATTTTATCGTCTAGACGTCGTAGAGAATTGAGAATTCTAATTTCTTTCAATTTAAATTTAAAGAATCAGAATGGTGTGCATAGAAATAATTTATTTTGCAAGGAAAACAAGATAAAAAACTGGAGTCAATTTTTGGAGGAAAGTAAAAATTTTGACAGAAAAAAAAATGAATTAAATAAATTAAAGTTCTTTTTTTGGCCTAATTATCGATTAGAAGATTTAGCTTGTATGAATCGCTATTGGTTTGATACCAATAATGGGAGCCGCTTGAGTATGTTAAGGATATATATGTATCCCTGATTCAAAATTTTGAGTTTCCTATATATTCTATTGTTCTATGAATTTTTCATTTTTTCTTCTGTCCGTGACCGTGTTATATGCAAGCAACCCGATGCGCATATGCGCTGTCTTACATCCCAGTCTAGGATACCTGAATATTAAGGAAATGGGGTATCAATTAAATTAATCAATCGAATCTTCGGACTGAACTATTTGGTATCGTTTTTTTGTATCACTATACAAATGAACTCAAAAATTGGATTGATTAATTTAATTGATAAAACTAGGAATGTATAAAGAAATTATGATTATTGTATATACTACATTAAAATTTCTGACATTATTATTACTGATCAATAAAATAAATATCTGTAAAAAGGGGAGTGTGAAATTATTTTATGGTAAAAAATTCATTTATTTCAATTATTTTGCAAGAACAAGAAGAAAACAAAGAAAACAGCGGATCTGTTGAATTTCAAGTAGTAAGTTTCACCAACAAGATACGGAGGCTTACTTCACATTTGGAATTGCACAAAAAAGACTATTTATCTCAAAGAGGTCTACGGAAAATTCTCGGAAAACGTCAACGGCTGCTGGCTTATTTGTCAAAAAAAAATAGAGCACGTTATAAAGAATTAATAGGGCAGTTGGATATTCGAGAGAGAAAAACTCGTTAATTTGAAGAGTTAGTTTGAATTATTGGCTTAAAGTTTGGTGAACTTCTTTTCGCTTTCAGCAATTCATGGAAGAATGAATCAGGAAAAACCTATGACTGTACCAGCTACAAGAAAAGACCTCATGATAGTCAATATGGGACCTCACCACCCATCAATGCATGGTGTTCTTCGACTAATTGTTACTTTAGATGGTGAAGATGTTATTGACTGTGAACCAATATTGGGTTATTTACACAGAGGTATGGAAAAAATTGCAGAAAATCGAACAATTATACAATATTTGCCTTATGTAACACGTTGGGATTATTTAGCTACTATGTTCACAGAAGCAATAACTGTAAATGCGCCAGAGCAATTAAGCAATATTCAAGTTCCTAAAAGGGCCAGTTATATCAGAGTCATTATGTTGGAGTTAAGTCGTATAGCTTCGCATTTGTTATGGCTTGGCCCTTTTATGGCAGATATTGGGGCACAGACTCCTTTCTTCTATATTTTTCGAGAAAGAGAATTGATATATGACCTATTCGAAGCTGCCACCGGTATGCGAATGATGCACAATTTTTTTCGTATTGGCGGAGTCGCTGCTGATTTACCTTATGGCTGGATAGATAAATGTTTGGATTTTTGCGATTATTTTTTAACAGGAATTGCTGAATATCAAAAGCTTATTACAAGGAATCCCATTTTTTTAGAACGAGTTGAAGGAGTAGGCATTATTGGTGGAGAGGAAGCAATAAATTGGGGTTTGTCGGGACCAATGCTACGAGCTTCCGGAATACAATGGGATCTTCGTAAAGTTGATCATTATGAGTGTTACGACGAATTTGATTGGGAAGTGCAATGGCAAAAAGAAGGGGATTCATTAGCTCGTTATTTAGTACGAATCAGTGAAATGACAGAATCCATAAAAATTATTCAACAGGCCCTAGAAGGAATTCCGGGAGGTCCCTATGAAAATTTAGAAATCCGCCGCTTTGATAGAGTAAAAGATACTGTATGGAATGAGTTTGATTATCGATTCATTAGTAAAAAACCTTCTCCAACTTTTGAATTGTCGAAGCAAGAACTTTATGCAAGAGTCGAAGCACCAAAGGGAGAATTGGGAATTTTTCTGATAGGAGATAAGGGTGTTTTTCCTTGGCGATATAAAATTCGCCCACCGGGGTTTATTAATTTGCAAATTCTTCCTCAGTTAGTTAAAAGAATGAAATTGGCTGATATTATGACGATACTAGGTAGTATAGATATCATTATGGGAGAAGTTGATCGTTAAAATGATAATTGAGACAACAGAAGTACAAGCTATCAATTCTTTTTCTAGATTGGAATCCTTAAAAGAGGTCTATGGGATCATATGGATGCTTATCCCTATTTTTACTCCTGTATTAGGAATCACAATAGGTGTATTAGTAATTGTTTGGTTAGAAAGAGAAATATCTGCAGGTATACAACAACGTATTGGTCCTGAATACGCAGGACCTTTGGGAATTCTTCAAGCTCTAGCAGATGGTACCAAATTACTTTTCAAAGAGAATCTTCTTCCATCTAGAGGAGATACTCGTTTATTCAGTATTGGACCATCTATAGCAGTCATATCAATTTTATTAAGTTATTTAGTAATTCCTTTTGGGTATCACCTTGTT